CTGGCTATGATACATAAATAAGATAAAATCAGAATCAAACCCGTATTTTGCTTACTTAACCTTAGGTTAATTTGATTTGATAAAAGGGAATAAAATTGCCCGAACCTCTGCTATTTTATTTGAGTTTAGGTTTAATTAAGTTTGACGAGAATAATACTCTACGACTAGCAATTCATTTATTTTTAAACCGACCCATTTACTATCTATTATTTGATTGACCAGTCCTTTATATTGGACTGGGTGAAGAGTCAAATGGTTTGGCACTTCCGCCTGAGGGGAAGAGTCGAGAGAATTTTGAATCAGAGTTCTGGATTTTTGTTCATCCTTCGCCATAATAATATCTCGGGGTTTGCAGCGATAACTTGGTATATCTACTATACGCCCATTCACTAAAATATGTCTATGGTTAACTAATTGGCGGGCTGCGGGAATAGTCGAAGCCATGCCCAATCGAAAAAGGATGTTATCCAAACGCATTTCAAGTAATTGTAGTAAAACTTGACCTGTTGACCCCTTGGCTTTTCCGGCGATATGAACGTATTTAAGTAATTGTCGTTCTGTAAGACCATAATGAAAACGCAATTTTTGTTTTTCTTCTAGGCGAATACGATATTGAGATTTTTTCCCGGAACGCGATTGGTTTCTAAGATCACTCCCGGCTTTAGGCCTTTTATTAGTTAGTCCTGGTAAAGCCCCCAGGCGGCGTATTTTTTTGAAACGAGGTCCTCGGTAACGCGACATAAAATAAAGACTCCTTAATTCTTATTAAGAATTCATTTCATTCTTTTTTTTTTTTTTTTGAAAATTTTATTTTTTACAGAATAAATCTAAACTCAAACTGAACTAAATGAAGCGAAGTTTGCTGAAGTAGTGTACTTGTACTATTGCTATACAGAAGAATGAGATAAATTGGATAAATAGTCAAACTTTCTATTATTATATATATAAATATAATATATATTTAATATATAATATTTAATATAATATATAATAATATAAGATCCTTTTCCTGGCATAGTCAGGAGTTCCCCCTATAACTTAATAAATTCATGGATTTTGGAAAGAGGGGAAGACACTTTTCAATCTTCTTTGATTTCAAAGAAAGATTCTCAATTTTTCAAAAATGGAATAAAAAATGAAAAATATAAAAAAGCCGGCTATCGGAATCGAACCGATGACCATCGCATTACAAATGCGATGCTCTAACCTCTGAGCTAAGCGGGCCCGCATTATAGTAATAGAAATTTTCTATGCATAGCATAGGAATTCAAGACACTATTACTATAAGTATAGTGTCTCTAGAAATATAGAAAAGAACAGAATCCATAATTACCAATAAATATTGGATATTATAGAACATAACGATTTCTATAGCGATAGAAAATTTTGATTTCTTTATCACAATGCTAAATTAGAATAGAATAATATTCGACAGTCAAGCTTTTTTTTTTTTATTTTGAATTCACATGATATTTGAAATTCTTTTTGTTACACTTCTATCCTACAATATTTCTTTCTAATTTGTTTGATTAATTATAACTAATCAAACATTCCTCGGCTTTCATTCGAAAAAGGGGAAGTTAAAAAAAGAATCGACCCTTTAAGTATCCCAGTTGCATGGGAAAAATGGCATGAAGAGAAAGATATATAAAGGATATATATCAATCTATATTGAATTGCCGATACAGAAATGATAAAATTCAATTTGATTGAATCAAATATGGGTTTCCTATAGGTAAGAAAAAAATACTTTTTCGAGATAGTAATCGCTATCTAATAAATTCATAAATTCAAAGGTTCCAGTATAAATGAAAGAAAAAAAGGAATAATATTATAATAAAATCTTAATCTCAAAACAAAAGACAAAAAGAAGGGGGATATGGCGAAATCGGTAGACGCTACGGACTTAATTGGATTGAGCCTTGGTATGGAAACTTACTAAGTGATAACTTTCAAATTCAGAGAAACCCCGGAATTAATAAAAATGGGCAATCCTGAGCCAAATCCTGTTTTCCCAAAACAAAGGTTTCAAAAAACGAAAAAAAAAGGATAGGTGCAGAGACTCAATGGAAGCTGTTCTAACAAATGGAGTTGACTGCGTCGGTAGAGGAATCTTTCCATGGAAACTTTATTTTATAAAGGATGAAAGATAAACGCATCTATTGAATACTATATCAAATGATTAATGTTGGCCCGAATCTATTTTTTTAATATGAAAATGAAAAAATGGAAAAATCGGTGTGAATTTTTTTCACGTTGAAGAAAAAATAGAATATTCATCAACTCATTCACTCCGTAGTCCGATAGATCTTTTAAAGAACTTATTAATCGGACGAGAATAAAGATAGAGTCCCATTCTACATGCTACATATCAATACCGGCAACAATGAAATTTATAGTAAGAGGAAAATCCGTCGACTTTAAAAATCGTGAGGGTTCAAGTCCCTCTATCCCCAAAAAGCCTATTTGACCCTAAAATATTTACCCTATCCCCCTTCTT